TTTCTTTTTTTTTTTCTCATTTTTGTTTGAATTCTATTTATTATTAGTTAAGTTATTAGGAATTGGTCAAAATTGACATCGATTTATATTATCTTTTCTATATTTATTTATTTCAATTTTTTATGAATATGGCCATTTGTCTCTTTTTTTAGTGGTTTAGAATAGAACAAGTAATAAAATGTCTAGGAATTTCAATATCAAGTCAATTTATAGTATATAATTGGTATATTCCTTTTATTTATATTAGAATCCAATCTCGATGGAGGATTTTCTATCGAAAGAAAAGAGAAGACTAGGTCTAAGTAAGATATACGAAGGAAAGCCCCTTTTACGTTGTTGGCAATGTTTACAATGAAACTGAAATAAAATGAAACTGAAATAAGCAAATTGGTTTTTAAAGCTTTATCTTGTGCACAACTACCGCACAATACCTGCGTAAATTACTATTAGATTTGATTGGGGTTGGGTTAGTTCGAGTTTTTAACCAGACTCGTGTCATGATACAAAATTCACTCGAATTGTATATACCAAACCAAAGAAGGGTAGTATAATTAACTCGTTGATTTCGGACAAGAAAAGAGGAAAATTCCATATGCATTTTACTACGAAGAGTAATGAAGAAAAGTTGGTTTGCTTATCCACAACTGGAAAAGATAAATTGGGTCCATTGAAATCAAATTTGTTTTTGCTTTTATATTCTACTTTAAACGATTCCCATGGATGGGCTTATAGGACTGATTGTCTTTTGATGAAGCAATCAGTCAGTTAAAAAAATAACGAGGAAATTCAAATAAAAAAGGATCCATTTTTTTATTTTTGAATAATATTATAAGGCTTTAGGGCTATACGGGCTCGAACCGTAGACCTTCTCGGTAAAACAGATCAAACTTATTATTATCAAAATGATATGAACTGTTTCAAAGACCCAACATGCATTTTTTGTGCATTGGGCTCTTTCATTAACTGATAGAAATATCAGCTAGTCCGCCATTTTTATTTTTGACAGAAAAATAAGGAGATGGCTCCATGTGCTCTGAGTCATTATGTGGATTCAGATTCAGGAACACTACCAAAGTTTTTCAAGGGGGGATTATCTTGACGTAGGTCTGCCTCTGGCCTAGATTAACCTAAGTGAAATGAAGTCTCTATCGCTCTACTTAAAAATATGAAACTTCATACACCTTAAAGTTCATAGGACGAAAAGAGATTTTTTTTGAGGCCCTGAGACTCAGCCTAGCATTGAATAGACTGGGTATTCACCTTATCAATATATCAAATCAATGATGGGGGTCTGTTTGGCACTTAATTAGCACCTAAATTGACCGAATCCTTGTCAGGCTATTTTTCTCCTCTTCCCTCAAAGTTATGGAGTAAGACATCGATTTCTCAATAAGATCAATTTTTTGATTGCATGATGCACTCCCCTGAAAAACATCGGCGCGCGTGTAAACGAGGTGCTCTACCAACTGAGCTACAGCCCTTAGTGCTTGTAATACATATTTTATTATGTAGATAATTTATTGTCAAGATGAATATTCTCAAGATGACTATTCCATGATCCAAGATCATATTGATCGGTATTGCTTCTAAGTAATATGATATTTATAATCCATCGATGGGATGAGTCCCTTTTGGTTTTCTTTGTGAAGATAAATGACCTACTTAACTCAGCGGTTAGAGTATCGCTTTCATACGGCGGGAGTCATTGGTTCAAATCCAATAGTAGGTAGAACTTATTAGATACCATTGACCGGGGTATCTAATAAGTCATTTTATTTTAGTAATATTGATTTTGTATCTTTTTGATTTATTTTCTTTTTCGTTACATCAAAATCTGATTGCGCTTGATTGTATTTACTCGGCAGAATCAAGTCAAATAAAACAACCAGGGTGTATAAATCGATGATTATTCGGACGCACCGACTGGTTATGAAATGGCATTGATAGCCTCTACTCGTGTCCTAGCCCGTCGGAGAGCTAGATTTGCCTCAATTGTTTGTCTCTTTCCTTCAGCTTTTCTCAAAGCAGCTTCCGCTATTTCAAGAGTTTGCTGAGCTTCTTGTGGATCAATGTCACCACTTTTCTCTGCATCATTTACTAAAACAGTGATCTCATTATTACCTATTCTAGCAAAACCACCCATCAAAGCCATCGTTAGCCATTGGTCGTTAAGGCGTATTCTCAAAATACCTATATCTACTGCTGTGGCAATAGGAGCGTGATTTGGTAATACGCCAATTTGTCCACTATTAGTAGATAAAATGATTTCTTTCACTTCTGAATCCCAAACGATTCGATTAGGGGTCAGTACACAAAGATTTAAGGTCATTTCTTCGAATTGCTCTCCGTTTCTAAGTTAATAGCCTTCGCCGTAGCTTCATCGATGTTACCTACCAAATAAAAGGCCTGTTCAGGAAGACCGTCTAATTCTCCGGAAAGGATTAATTTAAAGCCTCTAATTGTTTCTGCTAAACCAACGTATTTTCCCGGAGAACCCGTA